TGTCTCGTTACCGAGGGCCTCGTTTCAAAAAAATACGCCGTCTGGGTGTTTTACCGGGACTAACTAGCCAATTTAAAATTCTCAGATGTACTAGTAAAAGAACCACACCCGGAAGTGATCCTAGAAACCAATCACGCTCCGGGAAAAAATCTCAATATCGTATTCGTTTAGAAGAAAAACAAAAATTGCGTTTTCATTATGGTCTAACGGAAAGACAATTACTTAAATACGTTCATATCGCTGGAAAAGCAAAAGGGTCAACAGGTCAGGTTTTACTACAATTACTTGAAATGCGTTTGGATAACATCCTTTTTCGATTAGGTATGGCTTCGACCATTCCTGGAGCCCGACAATTAGTTAACCATAGGCATATTTTAGTTAATGGTCATATAGTAGATATACCAAGTTATCGATGCAAACCCCGAGATATTATTACTACAAGGGATGAACAAAAATCCAGAGCTCTGATTCAAAATTATCTTGATTCATCTCCCCGTGAAAAATTGCCAAAACATTTAACTCTTCACCCATCCCAATATAAAGGATCAGTCAATCAAATAATAGATAGTAAGTGGGTCGGTTTGGAAATAAATGAGTTGCTAGTCGTAGAATATTATTCCCGTCAAACTTGAACCTAACCTAAAATAAAACAACAAGGGTTCGTAGAATTTTTCTCTCCCCTTTGTTTGGCGAAGTAAATCGCTAAAGTAAGGGAGCTTGATCTGTATTTCTATCCTTCATGTATCATAAATAAATGGATCGAGAGGATATTTTCATGCCTTGGATCCGCTTTTTCAAATATTTTGAGTACTATGTACTACAGCAACTAGAATTAGCAATAGGAATATACAATCTATATTACAGAAAGTTATAGTTAAATACCATCTAGATGTATGTAGATATCCATAGTGGAATCATATGAAAGATATTTTTTTTATATCTAAGCGATTCGATGAATTACTCCTAAGGGTTCACATCATAATAAGAGTGCTGGTTGATAAGAATTACTTCTGGAAGACAAAAAGAAATCTATATTATATATATACAGTATAGAAATAGAAAAAAAAAGTACGGATTATTTTATTATATTATGATTATATTATGATTATGTATCCATTGAGTAAATTAAATGATTATTCATGATTCCATATTGAATCAATTCCATACCGGTTCCAAACAAACTTGAGGAATGTTATGGTAAAACTTCGTTTAAAACGATGTGGTAGAAAGCAACGTGCGACTTGAAGGAATGATCGGTTGTGGATTCTTACATCCACCATTTTTTAATATATAAATTATGAGGTGCTCTTAGCTCGACATAGTTTGTTCGGTTCTAATTATTTACTTTAACCAACCCACAACCCAACTAAATGGGGTTGTTAGTTAAAGTAAAAGTAAATAATACACGATGGAGCTCGAGCGGAAAAGATTAATTAATTTCTCAGAGGTAAGGATCTATGGTTAATGTCAATCAATAAGTTAGAACAACTTCGTAAGCATATCTTCGATATAGAAATTCAAAAGATTCAATTCGAATAAAATATCCTTTTGGATTTGAAATTTTTGTTGGAATTGGAAAAACTATTTCGATCATAAAGTGTATCACACGGGAATCAAGCGTTTATACGATTCTTCGATAGTCAATAAATAACAAAAGGTATGTTGCTGCCATTTTGAAACGATTAAAGATCACCGAAGTAATGTCTAAACCCAATGATTCAAAACGAAGATAAACGATCCTGGAACAAGAAAACACCCATTTTTTTTGTCTCAACACTTTACTTTGAACAAAATAAAAAAAGGAATCCAAAAAATGGATAAAAAACGAGACAAAAAAGTGGGTTAGAGACAGCTCAATAAATGAAATGCCAAGGACTCGGGATTTTCCTTTGAACTCTTTGATAATTATCTAACTTGAGTTATAAGTACGAATGGTTTTTCGGGTTTTCGACCAAAAAAAACGAAAAAAATCATAGTTTCGATTTAATTGATTATTTTATGGATCTATTTGCCACTCTATATACTATGACATTAGAATCATTCTTTCTCGAGCCGTACGAGGAGAAAGCCTCCTATACGTTTCTAAGGGGGGAATTGTTCATCTATATCTATCCCAATGAGCCATTTATCGAATCGTTGCAATTGATGTTCGATCCCGAAGAGAAGGAAGAGATCTTCGTAAAGTGGGTTTTTATGATCCAATAAAAAATCAAGCTTCTTCAAATGTTCCCGCCATTTTATATTTCCTTGAAAAAGGCGCTCAACCTACGGAAACTGTTCATGATATTTTAAAGAAGGCGGAGATATTTAAGGAACTTCGCGTTAATTACGCGAAATAAAATGTAATTCGTACAATACATATAAAATAAAAACGAGAAAATAAAAAAGAGCTAGTCTAGTTTTGTGTAATTTTTTCTTCACTATTCCCCCTTCCCGTTTCCCCATCTTTTGTTCTATCCATAAAATTATGTATGGTATTATCCCCCAATCGGGTAGTTTTTGGCGAGACTCCACTAAAAAAAGGGGCCGAGCTTTCTTATGGTATCTTTATGGATATTGAATAAACCCGAGGTTTTCTTCTTGATTCTTTTTTTCTTTTCGACATCTACACTTTTTTTATTCTCTAGGTAGGTTATTTATGAAATGCCAATCCAACACAAGTTCTTATTATTTTATAATAAAAATATTATTTTTTTCTCAACGTTCATATTGACAATAGTGCATTGAAAAAATATAATTGATCGTGGATAAATAGATCTATTTATCCACGCCCTATAAGTTTTTTTTTACTTTACTTCATGTAAGCGATAGGTTCCTTAAATTCTCTGGGATATATTTCATTTATCTTATCCGGGAATTTAAAAGATTTTCATTATAGCTATAGCTGTTCATTTTTATGTTCATAATTTACTATAAAAAAATGTTTTTGATGGGGTTGTGCAATCCAATCTCTCTTTTTTTTTTTCGATCGTATCTACACACCATAATTCTATTTTTGGGTTGCTAACTCAACGGTAGAGTACTCGGCTTTTAAGTGCGGCTAAAATCTTTTACACATTTGGATGAAGGAACGGATTCGTCCATACCGTTGGTAGAGTTTGTAAGACCCCGACTGATCCTGAGAGGGAACGAATGGAAAAAACAGCATGTCGTATAAATGAATAACTCATATCATAAATAAATAACTTTAAGATAGAGTACTTAACCCTTACGGGATCGGTACAAAATATTTGTTTAGTTTGTTAGAGTTTTAATTCTTAGAGCGGTACAAAAAATCAATTATGGTTGGATCGAGTGAATAAATGGATAGAGCCAAAAAGCTCCAATTATAGGGAAACAAAAAGAGCAACGAGCTTCGGTTCTTAATTCGAATAATTACCAATTACCCGATCTAATTATACGTTAGAAATATATTAGTCCCTGGGGCGGGCAAAGGTTATGAAATCACTTTAATAAGTGGATTCTTCACTTTTTTTTTGAATCCTAACTATTCTATTAATTATATCCCTGTGCGGAGACGAATGTGTAAAAGAAACAGTATATTGAGAAATATAATTCTAAAGTCAAAAGAGCGATCGGGTTGCAAAAATAAAGGATTTATAAACATCTTCGGTATCTTATAACGAACAAGAACCAATCGGATGGAAAAAGAGAGAATCCATGGATTAATCATTTCCAAGGTATCTTTTCTTACTATGATACCTTGATACCTTGTTTTGACTGTATCGTACCTATGTATCGTATCATTTGATGACCCAAGAAATCCCCGGTTTTGGTTCAAATCGAATTTCAAATGGAGGAATTACAAGGCTATTTAAAGATAGATAGATCGCGAGAACGGGACTTCCTATACCCACTTCTCTTTCAGGAATACATTTATGCACTTGCTCATGATCATGGGTTAAATAAATCGATTCTTTATGAGCCTATGGAAAATTTAGGTTATGACAAAAAATATAGTTTAATAATTGTTAAACGTTTAATTACTCGAATGTATCAACAGAAGCATTTGATTATTTTTACGAATGATTCTAATACAAATTTTTTTTTCGGGCATAATAAAAATTTGGATTCTCAAATGATATCAGAGGGGGTTGCAGTCATTGTGGAACTTCCATTCTCACTGCGATTAGTATCTTCCCCAGAAAGTAAAGAAATAGACAAATCTATGACTACTTTACGATCAATTCATTCCATATTTCCCTTTTTAGAGGATAAATTATTACATTTAAATCATGTATTAGATATACTAATACCCTACCCTATCCATCTGGAACTATTGGTTCAAACCCTTCGCTCTTGGATACAAGATGCTCCCTTTTTGCACTTATTGAGATTCTTTCTCTACAAGTATCATAATTGGAATAGTCTTATTACTCAAAAAACGAAAATGATTCTCTTTTTTTCAAAAGAGAATCAAAGATTTTTCCTGTTCCTATATAATTTTCATGTATATGAATCGGAATCCATATTTGTTTTTCTCCGTAAACAATCTTATCATTTACGATCAACGTCTTCTAGAGCTTTTCTTGATCGAACACATTTTTATAGAAAAATAGAACATTTTTTAGTGGATTTTCGTAATGATTTTCATACTATCCTATGGTTGTTCAAGGATCCTTTCATACAGTATTTCAGATTTCAAGGAAAATCCATTTTGTCTTCAAAAGGAACCCCTCTTCTGATGAAGAAATGGAAATATTACCTTGTAAATTTATGGGAATGTCATTTTTACTTTTGGTCTCAACCGGATAGGATTCATATAAACCAATTATCCAATCATTTTATCGATTTTCTGGGTTATCTTTCAAGTGTACGACCAACTCCTTCAGCAGTAAGGAGTCAAATGTTAGAAAAGTCATTTATTATAGATATTGTTATTAAAAAGTTTGATACTATAGTTCCAATTATTCCTTTGATTGGATCATTGGCTAAAGCGAAATTTTGTAACTTTTCAGGACATCCCATTAGTAAGCCTGCTTGGGCGGATTCATCAGATT